TCCTTCTTCCTTTTGGTCTCATATATCATATAACAAACATATAGTATGGTAAAAGACTTATATAAAGTATGAAATAAATATGAAATCTACCACAAAAAATTAATATTTTTTAGGAATTTAAGGCGGAAATGGACGTATTTTTTTCTTTTAATAAATATCTATTTTGTACATTTCAATTTGAATTAGGAACTCCGCGTACAAGTGGTAAGTCATTAACTACATATACACATCCGGTCATATATGTATTACCATTATGTATTACAAATTACAATAAAATTACAATAAAATTACAATAACGAATACAGAAAGAGGAGTTTTTAAAATGCGAGATCTAAAAACATATCTCTCCGTGGCACCGGTAGTAAGTACTCTATGGTTCGGATCTTTAGCAGGTTTATTGATAGAGATCAATCGTTTTTTTCCGGATGCGTTGATATTCCCCTTTTTTTCATTCTAGCTATTGATATGGGAAGGGGAAGAAGATTAGAGATACAATCAAATATCTGTAACTAATCCCTACCCCTCCCTTCTTTTTTTCTTTGTTTTTTCTTTTTTTCTTTTTTACTTATTCTTTCTAAAAAAAAAAAAAAAACAAAGAAAAAGCGGTTTCACCCTCAGTGAAACTATGAACTCGGGCTCAGGCTCAAATTAAATTAATAATAGAATGGAAATGCGGTGGTTGGGGCAACAATATCATACAAGATACTTAACTGAAAATGAAATACTGTACGGCAATTAAAAATTATAAATATAGTTAGAAATCATTATATTACTTATTATTTATTACTATATTGATTGCAACAAAATATTTCTTTCATAATTTGATTTCGAGTTACCTGCTTCTATTTTTGTGTCCTTTCTTCTTCCTTGCTTCGGGTCGGAAAATTAAAGAATTGAGTGAATCAAAAACCAAAGGAGGTTCATGGCTAAGGGTAAAGATGTCCGAGTAACGGTTATTTTGGAATGTACCAGTTGTGTTCGAAATCGTGTTAATAAGGAATCAATGGGCATTTCCAGATATATTACTCAAAAGAATCGACACAATACGCCTAGTCGATTGGAATTGAGAAAATTCTGTCCCTGTTGTTACAAACATACGATTCATGGGGAGATAAAGAAATAGATCGAATCGATCGCTCGTGTGTCAGTCTTCCAAGGAAGATGAAAAATTACATATTATATATAACAATATATATATATATAATTTATTTAAATTTATTTTTTAATTTATTTAAATATAAATAAAATTTATTTAAATATAAATAAATATAAATAAATATAAACAAATAAATATAAACAAACCAAATCCTATTTCGATCGGATCAAAGATGATGTAGAATTAAGAAATAGGATTGGGATTTTCAGGATAAGGAATAAACAAACCATGGATAAATCCAAGCGAATCTTTCTTAAATCTAAGCGATCTTTTCGTAGGCGTTTGCCTCCGATCCAATCGGGGGATCGAATTGATTATAGAAACATGAGTTTAATTAGTCGATTTATTAGCGAACAAGGAAAAATATTATCTAGACGGGTGAATAGATTGACCTTAAAACAACAACGATTAATTACTATTGCTATAAAACAAGCTCGTATTTTATCTCCGTTACCTTTTCTTAATAATGAGAAACAATTTGAAAGAAGCGAGTCAACCACTAGAGCTGCTGGTCTTAGAACCAGAAAAAAAATAGGTTGACTCTTCAATTGAATTGAATCAAAATAAAATTCCAATCCAAACTCAAATGCGGATTGACGTTTTTTTTTTGTTCGAAAAATCGTAAAATCGAAATGTCCTGTCGTAAGAAAAAAAATGGGAGAAGAGGAATAAATATTTTTTATTTAACGTCTTTCTTCATTTTGATGACTTTATCATATTTTATCATACTAATTTCTACTCTACCTTCCCAGAGTTCATTCTCCAGGGAACTCCATTTAAACTATTCCAACGGATTCCTTCCAATCTCTTTATTTTATGATCTCATTGGAAATCATATAAAGACAACTCTTATTTAATATAGCTATTTGTGCAAGTATTTTACGATTAAGAAGTAACTGTCTCTTGTACAGATTGTGTATAAATTTACTATAACTGAAGTATACTTTATTCTCGCGAATTACTGCATTTATCCGAGTGATCCACAACCGACGAAAATCTCTCTTTTGTCTACCTCTATCCCGATGAGACGAAACCAAAGCTCTTATTTTCTGTTGAGTAATAGTACGAGTAAGTCTTGAATGAGCCCCTCGAAAGGTTGATGCAAATAAACGAATTTTTGTTCTACGTCTTCGAGCTATATACCCTCGTTTAATTCTGGTCATTGAATAAATGAAACTTTGATGAATAACTAATTGATTTCCTTTCTTTCAGTTATTCCCTTCCCGTATCCTAGTCTATTAATAACAAAACGGATTCTTCCAATGTATAAAATTTAAATTCCAATGGCTTTTGCTACTATAACCTTCCCGACCACGATTTTTTTTTTTTTTTTTCTAGGTGAAATGCCTACAAAAAAATTGTATTGATATTAGGTATCAAAAACACATAAAAGTAGTAAATATAAATGGATATAGTGGGTTCCATCGTTTCTATGGTTACTTCTTAAACGGTGAGGTCCTCTCTATACACCGGAGCCCTTCTTTCATTTAATCAATGTTATTGTTAACTTGTACAGTTCACACTCTTTGGCTCTACCCATAATTATCCAGTACGAGGTCTTTCACAATGAGATCTACTTATACAGTAACGGTATTTAATTATGAAGATTAGCTGAGTAGCTGACCCTGTTAGTCCGTTCTTGCAAGAGTAAGGCATAATTTTTCTGCTTTTTAAAATAGTATTTCCCCTGCTTAATGGATATCATTTGCTATCAATGGAGAATTCTTTCTCATCTTAAATTTAAAACGGAGTTGATTGGATTTGCACCAACGGAAACCATACATTTGATACCACAATAGAAGGATAGATCTTTTTGATTTTTAGATATTGAATGAAGTTCTTCCATTCTAGTCTATTCACTGGTACTGATCGTTGATACTGGATCAATTGTTTTCTTTCTTTTGTCCTAGCCCATGATCTGAACGAGTCGCACATACACCCTAGTACATGTTCCTCGTCGCTGAGGACATCCCCCAAGAGCGGGGGATTTCGTGACATTTCTGATTGGCTGTCTTGTGTTTCTAATAAGTTGTTTAATAGTTGGCATATTGAATCATATACATAATGGGCTGGTTTAGATCGATCTTAACCGGATGATTATGAATTATTTTATTTCTATATTAATAGATTAATGAATAGAATATTAAATCCGGTAAGAAGATAAAATCTCAAATCACCAATTCGTCTGAAATTTTTGTTATTTTTTCTTTTTTATTCAGTCGCTACAAGATCAACAATTCCATGAGCTTGGGCTTCTGTTGCTGACATAAAAACATCTCTTTCCATATCTTCGGATACAACCCATAAGGGTTTGCCTGTCCTTTGTACATAAACCCTTGTGACGGTTTCGCGCAGCTTCAAAAGTTCTTCCGCTTCCAAGATAAATTCTCCCGTCTGTGCCTCATAAAAAGAACTAGCAGGTTGATGGATCATTACCCTGATGATATAACATAATAAATGTTTATTCTATCTCGCATGATGATAAGGTGAAGAGATAAAGAATAATAAAATATATAATTGAACAACCGTACAGGCATCTTTTACGCATTGCATACGGCTCTATAAATGGAATTCGGTTTTACCTTACTTAAATATCAAATAAATTAAATATAGAGTCTATCAGACTCGGGTTGGTAAATGATCCAATAACCACCCTTCTTTTTGTTTTTGGAGTAGTTCAAAAATACTATGATGGCTCCGTTGCTTTATATATTTATTTCGTCTGTTATTTAGCAATCCCAAAGTTTCTTTTTTTTTTTTTTCAAATAAAAAAACAAGATTTTTTTTTATTTTCATATTCTTTCATAACCTAAATATTGTTAAGAGCCTCCCGGCGTGAAAACAAAAAAGTTTGTGACGCTGAAATAGGCCTCCCGATAGATTAGATAAAATCGGAAATACCTTTTATCTCATACTACTCTTTCGATACATAATTTAAGGGTTAAAAAAATTTATCATATCGAATTCGAAGTGCCATGCTATTATTACTTAATATTCATATTTCATATAGCGCGAAGGCATAGTCTTCTTTTTTCTCTCAAATAAAATCAAATAAAAAACTCATTGGCGCCAAGCGTGAGGGAATGCTAGACGTTTGGTAATTTCTCCTCCGACCAGAATAAAAGATCCCATTGAAGCGGCTAATCCCATGCATATTGTCTGTATATCTGGTCGCACAAATTGCATAGTATCATAAATAGCTACTCCGGGTATTACCCATCCGCCAGGAGAATTTATAAACAAATATAGATCTTTGGTATCATCCTCTATACTGAGATATACCATAAGACCAATAAGTTGATTCGAGATCTCGCTATCAACCCCTTGGCCTAAAAAAAGTAATCTTTCTCGATAAAGTCGGTTGATTGGGATAAAGTTGTATCCCTTAGAAACCGTACATGCACCTTTTGATGCATACGGTTCAACAAAAATAACGAAAAAAAAAAAAAAAAGAATCAATGTGTAGATGTAGATTCTAGCGCTTTCTTTTATTTATTTTTTTTTTTTCATACCAGGCTTTTAACTTATAAAAAGGGGCTTTTCTTTCATTTTTCAAAAAAGATGGGTTTTGGCCTGTTTTGTTTATCTATAAAAAAAAATTACTAAATTTATCTAACTAACTTTTCATTGATGTATTGTTTCATCGAGATACAATCTCAATCGCGATGTAATTTTCTTGTTCCTGAATGGGCTTCTTCAATTTTTTTAGGTTTATGCTCTACTCCGAGTAAAGATCCGCCCGATTTGGATTTGCACATATATGACAAATGCCCCAATACCACGTCCTTTTGCTACGACTTCCTTTTTACAATTTATTTCATGTCTTACAACAGATATTCAATGCATTCATCATATCACTCGATTGATTAACAGTTTGAGATCACTTCTATTATAAATATAGAAAGAAATAGAATATGATAGAAATAGTAATCATAAATAGATTTATTACCGGTTTTTTTCTAAACGGAGCCTGGATACTTCATTTTATTGGCCTAACCAAGATAACCATAAATTATTCTAATTGATAATATTAATCTGTATACCCTCCCGAAAAAATGGATCTAATTGAACTTCACGCTCCAAATTTTTGATAATTCAATCAATCTTTCTTGGGCGAAGGGGAGGATATCTCGATCGGGGAAGAGAATGGGGAAATACCATATGACCCAATATATCTGACAAGTCGCACTATACGTCAATCCACAATGCATCTTCCTCTCCAGGACTTCGAAAAGGTACTCTTGGAACACCAATAGGCATTAAATAAAAGAAAAATTAAGTACTATATCTCACTTTGATGTGAAAGCGTAACAATGGATTTAGTGTCCTACTAATATTGGCCTTTATCATATTTTATCCATAGATTGACTAAGTTCATAAAAAAAGATAAAGAAGACAAAATGAATAAAGGAAAATTATTACAAATAAGTCCTTTGAATGATGAACAAATATATATATGCATTCACTCATATAAAATGGTATCAACTCCCCTACCATTGCGTATTGGTACTTATCGGGTGTAGAATAGATCTGCTTCTTTTTGTTCCTACGAACAAAATAGTTTCATTATTACTAAAAGTAATTGAAAAGAATCAAACAAATCAAACAAATATAAATTCTTTCCCCAAGATAATCCACTAAAAAGAGGGTCCACAGCATAGTTTTTTCCAATGCAATAAAGTTACATTGTGTCTATTTTTCATTGATAAAGGGGTATTTCCATGGGTTTGCCTTGGTATCGTGTTCATACCGTCGTATTGAATGATCCCGGTCGTTTGATTTCTGTCCATATAATGCATACAGCTCTGGTTGCTGGTTGGGCCGGTTCGATGGCTCTATACGAATTAGCAGTTTTTGATCCTTCTGATCCTGTTCTTGATCCAATGTGGAGACAGGGTATGTTCGTTATACCCTTCATGACTCGTTTAGGAATAACCAATTCATGGGGCGGTTGGAGTATCACAGGGGGTACTGTAACGAATCCGGGTATTTGGAGTTACGAAGGTGTGGCCGGGGCACATATTGTGTTTTCAGGCTTGTGCTTTTTGGCAGCTATCTGGCATTGGGTGTATTGGGATCTAGAAATATTTACTGATGAACGTACAGGAAAACCCTCTTTGGATTTGCCTAAGATCTTTGGAATTCATTTATTTCTATCAGGGGTGGCTTGCTTTGGTTTTGGTGCATTTCATGTAACAGGATTGTATGGTCCTGGAATATGGGTGTCCGATCCTTATGGACTAACTGGAAGGGTACAATCCGTAAATCCAGCGTGGGGTGTGGAGGGTTTTGATCCTTTTGTTCCGGGAGGAATAGCCTCTCATCATATTGCAGCAGGGACCTTGGGCATATTGGCGGGTCTATTCCATCTTAGTGTACGTCCACCTCAACGCCTATACAAAGGATTACGTATGGGAAATATTGAAACCGTCCTTTCCAGTAGTATTGCTGCTGTCTTTTTTGCCGCTTTTGTAGTTGCTGGAACTATGTGGTATGGTTCAGCAACTACCCCGATTGAATTATTTGGTCCCACTCGTTATCAATGGGATCAAGGATACTTCCAACAAGAAATATATCGAAGAATTGGTGCTGGGTTGGCTGAAAATCAAAGTTTATCTGAAGCTTGGTCTAAAATTCCCGAAAAACTAGCTTTTTATGATTACATCGGCAATAATCCGGCAAAGGGGGGGTTATTCAGAGCGGGCTCAATGGACAACGGGGATGGAATAGCTGTTGGGTGGTTAGGACATCCTATCTTTAGAGATAAAGAGGGGCGCGAACTTTTTGTACGTCGTATGCCTACTTTTTTTGAAACATTTCCGGTTGTTTTGGTAGACGGAGACGGAATTGTTAGAGCCGATGTTCCTTTTAGAAGGGCGGAATCTAAATATAGTGTCGAACAAGTAGGTGTAACTGTCGAGTTCTATGGCGGCGAACTCAACGGAGTCAGTTATAGCGATCCCGCTACTGTGAAAAAATATGCTAGACGTGCTCAATTGGGTGAGATTTTTGAATTAGATCGTGCTACTTTGAAATCCGATGGTGTTTTTCGTAGCAGTCCACGGGGTTGGTTTACTTTTGGACATGCTTCGTTTGCTTTGCTCTTCTTCTTCGGACACATTTGGCATGGTGCTAGAACCTTGTTTCGAGATGTTTTTGCTGGTATTGATCCAGATTTAGATGCTCAAGTGGAATTTGGAGCATTCCAAAAACTTGGAGATCCAACTACAAGAAGACAAGTAGTCTGATACAATATGCTTTGTTACTTGTTACTTTTCATTTTTATTTTCTTTTTGTGATTTTTAGATGGGGTACCAGATAAATCTTGATTTGAATCACTGCCTTTTCTTTGACTCTTGTTCTTTATTTATCCGGGAGACGATCCCAAATAAACAGGTATGGAAGCTATAATTGTAAACCACGATCGAATCTATGGAAGCATTGGTTTATACATTCCTTTTAGTCTCAACTCTAGGAATAATTTTTTTCGCTATCTTTTTTCGAGAACCGCCTAAAGTTCCAACTAAAAAGGTGAAATGATTTGTCATTATCTCAATTGAAGTACGGATCCTCCCAATATTGGGAGGATCCGTACTTCAACTAGTCCCCGTGTTCCTCGAATGGATCTCTTAGTTGTTGAGAGGGTTGCCCAAAAGCAGTATATAAGGCGTACCCAGTAAAACTTACAAGTAAACCAGATAAAAAGATGGCAACTAGGGTTGCTGTTTCCATGATTATATAGTTTTAAGACATTATAAAGTTTTAAGACCACAATGGATCTATGATAAGATCATTTATTTACAACGGAATGGTATACAAAGTCAACAGATCTTACTGAATATAAAATATTATGGCTACACAAACCGTTGAAGGTAGTTCTAGATCTGGCCGCCCAAAACGAACTAATGCGGGGAGTTTATTGAAACCATTGAATTCAGAATATGGTAAAGTAGCTCCTGGGTGGGGAACTACTCCTTTGATGGGTCTCGCAATGGCTCTATTCGCGATATTCCTATCTATTATTTTGGAGATTTATAATTCTTCCATTTTACTGGATGGAATTTCAATGAATTAGATTCACAAGAACCATTAACTGGCTTTTTCAATACAAAGTGAAGCGTTTAGGTTTCTGATTTTTATCCCATTCTATTTTGGTAGTTTGACCGTGGAATTTCTTTGTTTCTGTATTTCCGGAATATGAGTGTGTGACTTGGTATAAATGATCCTATGGATAGTACAGAGAATGGGTCTGTCATCTTGATAGAGATGGTTTTACTTCGTCGGATATTCATTCTAGTATCTGGAGCACGGAATATATGAAATAGATTACTATTAGAACTATGATTCATACTTAATAGTCAGACCTCGTGTCCGGACTTCAAAAAATTTTTTCAAAGAGTTAGAAGTTATAAATAGAAATATTTTTATTCTTTCAAACTTTCGTTTATACTTATTTTGATCAAAGGACAAAACAAAGGTTTCTTTGGTTTGGATTTTTAGTCATTATATCTATTCATTGAATAAGTGATGATCCAATGGTTCTTACTCAGGGAATTTTGGGACTTAGACTTAGTTTGAAAGGGTTTTATTGAATCATCGTGGTTTTAGTATGAATCTGAGGTTTTAATCAATTCATAGGGTCTTAACAAGAGAATTCCTATCAATAATAAAGAAAACAGCAGTAAAGCCGCATTACACATAAATAACACCAAAGAAAATAGGTAAATAGAAGATTCAAGAGGCCTATAACGATCAATATATAGACGAATGAGCCGACTTGATTTTTTGGCATTATAACCACAAAGAAGAGCTTTCGGATTTTTATTCTTTAGTATCTTCAAAAAAAAATTGAATCATAAATCATAGAATTAATAAATTTCAAACTTTATATTACACACATCCGTTAGAACTAGTATTTGGGTGTTTCTGTTTGAGCCGTACGAGATGAAATTTTCATATACGGTTCTCCGGGGGGGTCCCCTTGATTTACCTATCTCAATAAAATCTATGATTGGTTCGAAGAACGTCTTGAGATTCAGGCAATTGCCGATGATATAACTAGTAAATATGTTCCTCCTCACGTCAACATATTTTATTGTCTAGGGGGAATTACGCTTACTTGTTTTTTAGTACAAGTAGCTACCGGGTTTGCTATGACTTTTTATTATCGTCCGACCGTTACGGAGGCCTTTGCTTCTGTTCAATATATAATGACTGAAGTTAATTTTGGTTGGTTAATCCGATCAGTTCATCGATGGTCGGCAAGTATGATGGTCCTAATGATGATCCTGCACGTATTTCGCGTGTATCTCACCGGCGGCTTTAAAAAACCTCGTGAATTGACTTGGGTTACAGGTGTGGTTTTGGGTGTATTGACCGCATCTTTTGGTGTAACTGGTTATTCCTTACCTCGGGACCAAATTGGTTATTGGGCAGTAAAAATTGTAACAGGCGTACCAGACGCTATTCCTGTAATAGGCTCGCCTCTGGTAGAGTTATTACGCGGAAGTGCTAGTGTAGGACAATCCACTTTGACTCGTTTTTATAGTTTACACACTTTTGTATTACCTCTTCTTACCGCCGTATTTATGTTAATGCACTTCCCAATGATACGTAAGCAAGGTATTTCTGGTCCTTTATAAAGAATATATACCATCTTGTAATCAATCATCTATCACTTGGGGTAGGAACACTAGTATTTCATTGCTACAAATATGGATTATTGAAAAAAAAAAAAATAAGACATGTATTGGGATATTTCTCTTCAACTCTACAAAAATGTATTATTTTTTTGACACTCATAGTTGAAGTGAATTTTCCGAAGATAAAATGGATTATGGGAGT